AATGCATGAAAGGATCCTTAAACAACCATAGATTGGCCTGAAAGGCTTTAGCAAAAGCTTCTACAAGTACAAGATGTTCTAGTTTTCCATAGAAATAGATTCGTTCAAGAAGGGTTCCAGAAGACGTTGAACATAAATGAGAAGATTGGTTACGAAGAAAGACGAAGATGGATTCATATTCACATAGATGAGAATTATATAGGACGAAGAAAAACCTTTGATTTCTTTTTGAAAAACAAGAACTGGCTTTATTTGGAGTATTCCAACTACGATACTCATGGAGAAAGAATCGTAATAAATGTAAAGAAGAAGCGTCTTTTACCCAATAGCGCAGAGTTTGAATCAATATTTCCAGATGGGCTGGGTAGGGTATTAGTATCTCCAATACATAAATTAAATGTGAAAAATTGTCCTCTAAAAAAGGGAATATTGAATGAATTGATCGTAAATTATGAGATTTAACTATTCCTTTCCTTTCTAGCGAAGATAATAATCGGAGATAAAACGGAATTTCTACAATGACTGCAAATCCTTCTGATATCATTTGAAAAGAAAAATTCTTGTTGCGTCCAAAAAATATATTTTGGTTAAAATCATTAGCAAAAAGAATCAAATGCTTCTGTTCATACTGATACATTCGCTCAATTGCACGTTTCACAATTAGTAAACTGAATTTATTATAACCTGCGTTTTCCAAAAAAATGGATCTATTTCTATTTAAACCATGATCATGCGCAAGTGCATAAATATACTCCTGAAAGATAAGTGGATATAAGAAGTAGTGTTGTTGAGATCTATTTAGCTTTAAATATCTTTGGAATTCCTCCATTTGAAATTCTAGTTGAACTAAAGGTAGAGGATTTTGGGGGTTATCAATGAAACATAGTGCGATACAGTCAAAACGAGGTATTCTAGTAATAAACGAATAGATACCTCGGATACAGGTAAACTTATCAACGGATTCTCTATCCTCTCTTTTCCATTTAAACGAAAAATGTCTATTCGTATAGGATAACAAAATACTTAGAAATCCTTTATTTTTTCAACCTAATCGCTCTTTTGATTTTGGAATTTTTTTATCAATATACTGTTTCTTCTACACACATTTCTCATTTCTATTCCATAATGGAAAATGTCAATAGTTAGGATTCATAAAAAAAAAAAGAATCCGTTCATGGGATAATCTCTTCCCGTATCAGGCACTAATACATTTTTAACGTCTAATTAGATCGGGTAATCGTTCAAATTAAGAACAGAAGCTCGTTGCTTTTTCCCTATAATCAATAAATTGAAGCCATTAGGGCTCTATCTCTATCCATTTATTCATCCGACCCAACTTTAAATTGAATTCATTTTGTTCCGTTTCAAAAAAGAACACAAGGGTTTGTACCTATTCGGAAAGAATGAAATATTTCTCAGAAATCTTAGTTGATCCGACATGCTATTTTTTCCATTCATTCCCTTTCAGGATCAGTCGTGGTCTTCCAAACTTTACCGATGGTATGGACGAATCCCTCGCTTCATCCAAATGTGTAAAAGATCCTAGCCGCACTTAAAAGCCGAGTACTCTACCGTTGAGTTAGCAACCCGAATAGAAAAAGTTTATGTAGATACAATCAAAAAAAAAAGAAAAAGATAGATAAATGTCAAAATTTATAGACCACCTCTTAGTTCTTATGTTATCGACTTTTCAATCAAAACCCCTATTCTTATTATATCTTAGTTCAAATTATATTCTATTAAAGAGAATCCAAGGAATCCCATCATTTGAATAATATAAGGTTATAAGGTAAAAATCAAACCTCTCGGACATAAATAAATTTATCTACTTATCACGATGAATTATATTTGTTCGATACACTGTTGTCAATATAAATGTTGAGAAAAGAATACAATGGAAAAACAAAATAAATTATATTTATTTCAATACTATTAAAAAAATAAAAAAGGGCTTGTGTTAGATTGGCACTATATAGCTGAAAAAGTTTAGATAAAGGAATAAAGAAGGAAGAAGTAGAAAAAATATCAGATTTATATTGATTTATTTTATTCAATCAATAATAAGTAACTAGAATAAAAAAAGGAGGATTCCTTGGTTATTACTTATTAGTAGAGTTCCAACGAAAACCGACCAATTGAAGGAACTCCCAGAATTTTCTATTTCTAGGATCAAGCAACTCGGGTTTTGTCGTTCTAGAACATGAGATTTTATAGAAGCAATGAAAAATAGATATGAGTAGAATCCAAAAAGGAAAAAATATAAATACAAAAATTTATAATTTATATAAGAATTACTACCCCTTTCTATTTCTTTATTTCCTTAATTAAATTTTGTTTGATTAGGAACAAGCTACTTAAAAACCTCCGCCTTTTTTAAAAGATCCCGAACAGTTCCTGTGGGCTGAGCGCCCTTTTCAAGGAAATATAGAATAGCAGGAACGTTTAAATAACTTTGATTCTTTATCGGATCATAAAAACCTACGTTCCGAAGATCTCTTCCTTCTCTTCGGGATCGAACATCAATTGCAACGATTCGATAGACGGCTCATTGGGATAGATCTAAGTAAATGAACAAGACCCCCCCTAGAAACGTATAGGAAGTTTTCTCCTCGTACGGCTCGAGAAAAAATGATTTGGAGTTTTGTCTACGTATAGAATTATATTTAATGGCAAAGGAGTTGATAAAATAAATTATAATAGGATTTAACTCATTTTTTTTCTTCCCCCTTCCTGAAAAAAAATCATTTGTACCCATAACTCAAGTTGGATAATTCTCAAATAGCTTAAAAGAAAAAAATCTTTAGGCAATTTATTTCATTTTTTGAATGGTCTTTAACCCCCTCTTGTTTGTCTCATTTAATCTTTATTATTATATATTATACAGTTATTGAGACAATTGAAAAACGGCGTTTCCTTGTTCTGGGATCCTTTTTTCTTTGTTTTAAATCAGTGGGTTTAGACATTACTTCGGTGCTTCTTAATCCTTACAAAATGGCAGCAACATACCCCTTTTGTGATTTCTTTCTATCAAAGAATCATATAAACTCTCGATTCCCGCGCTATACACTTTGAATCGAAAGACTTTTATCAATTCCAACAAATTTTACTTTTGAATTAAAAACTTGACTGAATCGGATCCTTTCGATTTATATATTGATATACTTACGAAGTTGTTCCAATTTATTGATTGGTATTAACCCTAGATTCTTGCCCCCTGAAAGATGAATCCATAGTTTCTACCCGAGCTCCATCATGTACTCTATTTTTCATTACAACCTAACAAAAATAAGGATTCTAGTGAAAACAGAACAGATGTCGGGTCAAGAGCATCTTCATTCATAGAAAAGATGGCGGATGTAAGAATAAAAATCCACACCGGATCGTGTCCTTCAAGTCGCACGTTGCTTTCTACCACAGCGTTTCAAACGAAGTTTTACCATAACAAAACATTCCTCTAATTTGGAACCCATATGGAATTGATTCAATTATGGAATCATGAATAGTCATTGGTTCCGTCGATACATAAACATTTTCATCTATACCCTTTTTTCTTCTATACAAAGATGGTAAATTTTTTTTTTGAAGCAATCTTAGCAAAACCCCACCTATTATTGTATGTTATTGTATTATTGTATGTTATTGTATGAATGCAACACTTTACTTTTTATTAAAAAAACTAATAGAAATATAGCAAAGAATACGAATATGAATAAATGCATTCTTTTTACTCTGCATCTTAAAGTGACTCAATATGGCCCATTTCCTACTTTTTTGAATACCACAAAGATTCAACTCAAAAGCAATCATTAAAATTTTTTATAATCGAAAAAGTTTACTATTTAGATATCATTATTTGAATAAAGTTTTACAGTAAAGACTAAAAATTTGATTATCATAAAAAAATAAAAATATCTTTTCTTTTCGAATTGAACCATCAACGATTTAAGATTTAAAGCAGATAAATGAATTGAACAAAAACCCCATTTTTGTGTGAAGATAGATAAAAAAGACCGATCTAAGAGAAGATTTAGGTACTTGTTCTTTCAATTTTAATTTTATTAATAAGATAAGATGAACGAAGTAGGGGTTTTTCATACCTATCAGATAGACTGAACTACAACTACAGTCTTTATTCTGGATCCGTTACATATGTAACTTGATTCGTTGTTAATGAGATTCGGACATACACAGATATAGAGATATTTAAATGAAGACCTCCTGTTACTGTTACTAATTAAGAACTATCTAACCCACGACTCTCTGGGAATGCTGAATCAGAACAAAAAAAAGGATCCCCTTTGGGGAAAGGATAACTCTCTAGGGACAAAGACAAACAAGTCCAGATTGGGCGCTTGCTCGTAATTTTTTAGTTTACCCAAACCCAGTCTTGTCTTAAGAGACTTAATCCCATTAATTGAATGTAATAACCTTCCTCTTGTTTAGAATAAAGAGATCCTAATAATTTTTGGCTACCCCATTTAAGTTTAATTTGAATGGATAAAGAATAAGATATAGGAAAGAAGGGCTCTTTCTTATTGTGATTAAAAATAAAATATATCGTTGAAAATTAAAAAAGATATGAGACGTAAGGTTTTTCTTCAAATTAAGTAGCTAAACCCCTTCAATATGAAGGGAATGAACATATGATGAAAAATCCGTCATACTTTATTTTATTTTTTAATTAGTTGAATTCAACTAGGGTGTGACCTATGTTACCATCATATCTTGATCACAAACAAATATATTTAGTACTATCTGTATGTTGTGAAAAACAAAGATATGATTCATAAAAGAATAATTATAAATTATAAAAGAAACAAGAATGACATTCTATCCAATATTAGGCATTTAAACATAACGTTATTTTCAAAAGATACTTTGACTCTGATACAAGGTATATACCTGGGACGAAAGGATTCGAACCTCCGAATACCGGGACCAAAACCCGTTGCCTTACCACTTGGCCACGCCCCATCTATATTTCCATTCTACACTAATAA